CCTAATTCATCGATCTTACTAACCACAATAGAGCCAATAGCAATGGATACGACTATTCCAACAGTTAGACCTTTCTTTGATATGGATTCTCTATTCCTAATGGCTGTGGTACAGAAAATACTGTGTAAAGAAAAGAGTAGAGTAGACAAGGAATGAAAATCTCCCTCTCGGTCTATGATACCTAAATGGAAGAAAAATCCGGATCAAACCCTTATTTATCTTAACCTTAGGTTAATTTACTTCGCCGAAAGGGAGCAAAATAGGTCGAACCCTTATTCTTATTAGTGTTGATTTTATTTTTATTAGGTTTAAGTCTGACGAGAATAATATTCTACAACTAGCAATTCATTTATTTTCAAACCGACCCATTTACTATCTATTATTTGATTGACTAATCCTTTATATTGGAATGGTTGAAGAGTTAAATGGTTTGGCAATTCCTCATGGGGGGATGAATCGAGAGAATTTTGAATTAGAACTTTCGATTTTTGTTCATCCCTCGCCGCAATAGTATCTCGGGGTTTGCAGCGATAACTTGGTATATCTACTATACGACCATTGACTAAAATATGTCTATGGTTAACTAATTGGCGAGCTCCCGGAATAGTCGGAGCCATACCCAAGCGAAAAAGAATGTTATCAAGGCGCATTTCAAGTAATTGTAGTAAAACCTGACCTGTTGACCCTTTTGCCTTTCCGGCGATACGAACGTATTTAAGCAATTGTCGTTCTGTAAGACCATAATGAAAACGCAATTTTTGTTTTTCTTCTAGGCGAATTCGATATTGGGATTTTTTCCCGGAACGCGATTGGTTTCTAAGATCACTTCCAGCTCTGGGCCTTTTATTAGTTAGCCCTGGTAAAGCCCCCAGGCGGCGTATTTTTTTGAAACGAGGACCTCGGTAACGCGACATAAAGACTCCTTCTTCTTATTTATATTTAATTATTAATTCTTATTGATGAAATTTCATTCTACAGAATAAACCTAAACTAAAAATGAACTAAATTCTAAATAAAGCGAAATTTACTTAGTTATTCTATTAAAGAATAATGAGATGAGTTGGATAAATATCCAGATCTTTATATTCTATATATAGAAAAAGAAAAGGATTCTTTTCGTTAGATAGTTGGAAATTCTAATAAATCAAGGGCTTTTGCCAAAAGAGGAAAACATTTTTTTTCAATATTTTTTGATTTCAAAGATGCATTATCAATCATGTAAAACATAGAATAAAATAAATAGAGAAAAGCCGACTATCGGAATCGAACCGATGACCATCGCATTACAAATGCGATGCTCTAACCTCTGAGCTAAGCAGGCTCACATAACATAAATTCGACATGTATAAGAATTCAATAAACTCTTAGAATCTTTGCTATTCACTATTATACTATTTTAATTCTTAGCTATTCATATTCGCTATTAATAATGAATATTAATATATTAAAGAATAGAATATATAATTTCAAATAACTGTTAAATATTATAGAAGATAACGATTAATCTAGCGATATAGAATTTACATTTTTCTTTTTTATCACAATTAAATATTCTTTTTTTTTTTAATATGAAAAGAATCGACCGTTCAAGTATTCGAAATTTCATGGGTAAATGAGTGGAAAAGAGGCAGATGTATAGCGTATGTATCCACCTATATTGAATTGCCGATACAGAAATGATAAAATCGTTTTTGATTGGACCGAATATAAGCCTCCTATAGATATAGAAGATGAAAGAAGATAGACAAGAAATCAAAGGCAAAGAGGGAAAACACTTTTTCGAGACAGGAATCGGCATCTATGCTAATGAATTCAATGGTTCCGGTATAAATGAAAGAAAAAGGGGAACGAGATCACAATGAGATTTTCATCTCAAAAGGGGGATATGGCGAAATCGGTAGACGCTACGGACTTAATTGGATTGAGCCTTGGTATGGAAACTTACTAAGTGATAACTTTCAAATTCAGAGAAACCCTGGAATTAATAAAAATGGGCAATCCTGAGCCAAATCACGTTTTCCGAAAACAAACAAAGGTTCAGAAAGCGAAAATCAAAAAGGATAGGTGCAGAGACTCGATGGAAGCTGTTCTAACGAATGGAGTTGATTGTCTTACGTTATTAGAGGAATCCTTCTATCGAAACTTCAGAAAAGATGAAGGATAAACCTGTATACATACTAGAGAAGAATTGTTGTCAATTGATTCCATATTGAAGAAAGAATCGAATATTCATTGATCAAACCATTCACTCCATAATCTCATAGATCTTTTGAAGAACTGATTAATCGGACGAGAATAAAGATAGAGTCCCGTTCTACATGTCAATACCGGCAACAATGAAATTTATAGTAAGAGGAAAATCCGTCGATTTCAAAAATCGTGAGGGTTCAAGTCCCTCTATCCCCAAAAAGACCATTTGGCTCCCTAATTCTTTATCGTATCCTTTTTTTTTTTTTCTTTATCCTTTTTTCGTTAGCGGTTCAAAACTCCTTATCTTTCT